TGTAAATCCTAGATGTAAAACTATCCGGAATTCGTCCCTGAAAAGGTAGAGAAGAGGCGGGAAAATATATGCTGAAATAAGAAACAATGTCCAATGTGATAAAAAAATGAATCATAAATAGAGTTCAGGTTCTAATTCCATAGAAAATCCGGCTGGGATTGTCTATAATAATAGAGAACTCAAACGTTCCCTCATGGTTTTTATCCATCTACCTTATTTTTTAGGTTGGTGAAACTTGAAAATTAACTCATTGAACGAGTAAACAATAGAATTGGAGTCGCTTGAATGGTACCAACGAGATCAAGTACTAACTCCTATTTATTATTGAATTAACCGATCAACCTGCTTGCTATCGGACATTTTTTTCTTCGGTTTACAAAATGCAAAGAATTTCTACATATTTCACCTTTTATTATTATGAAAACTAATCCTACCCCTTCGGGTCTCGGGGTTTCCACACTTGAAGAAAAAAACCTGGGGCGTGTCGCTCAAATAATTGGTCCGGTGCTAGATGTGTCCTTTCCCCCCGGTAAGATGCCTAATATTTACAACGCGTTGGTAGTTAAGGGCCGAGATACTGACGGCGAGCTAATTAATGTCACTTGTGAGGTACAGCAATTATTAGGAAATAATCGAGTGAGAGCTGTAGCTATGAGTGCTACAGATGGTCTGATGAGAGGAATGGAGGTTATTGACACGGGAGCTGCTCTAAGTGTTCCAGTCGGTGGGGCGACTCTCGGACGAATTTTCAACGTTCTTGGAGAGCCTGTTGATAATTTAGGTCCTGTAGATACTCGCACAACATCTCCTATTCATAGATCTGCGCCTGCTTTTATACAATTAGATACAAAATTATCCATTTTTGAAACAGGGATCAAAGTAGTTGATCTTTTAGCTCCTTATCGACGTGGGGGTAAAATAGGACTATTCGGGGGGGCTGGAGTGGGTAAAACAGTCCTTATCATGGAATTGATCAACAACATAGCCAAAGCTCATGGAGGCGTATCTGTATTTGGCGGAGTGGGCGAGCGTACTCGTGAGGGGAATGATCTTTACATGGAAATGAAAGAGTCTGGAGTTATTAATGAACAAAATCTTGCAGAATCAAAAGTAGCTCTAGTCTATGGTCAGATGAATGAACCGCCGGGAGCTCGTATGAGAGTTGGTTTGACTGCCCTAACCATGGCGGAATATTTCCGGGATGTTAATGAACAAGATGTCCTTCTATTTATCGACAATATTTTCCGATTTGTCCAAGCAGGATCCGAAGTATCTGCCTTATTAGGCAGAATGCCTTCTGCTGTGGGTTATCAACCTACCCTTAGTACAGAAATGGGTACTTTGCAAGAAAGAATTACTTCTACCAAAGAGGGGTCTATAACTTCTATTCAAGCAGTTTATGTACCTGCGGACGATTTGACCGACCCTGCCCCTGCCACGACATTTGCACATTTAGATGCTACTACCGTACTATCAAGAGGACTAGCTTCAAAAGGAATCTATCCAGCAGTAGATCCTCTTGATAGTACGTCAACTATGCTCCAACCTCGCATCGTTGGTGAAGAACATTATGAAATTGCACAAAGAGTTAAGCAAACTTCACAACGTTACAAAGAACTTCAAGATATTATAGCTATCCTTGGGCTGGACGAATTATCTGAAGAGGATCGTTTAACCGTAGCAAGAGCACGAAAAATTGAGCGTTTCTTATCACAACCCTTCTTCGTAGCAGAAGTATTTACGGGCTCTCCAGGGAAATATGTTGGTCTAGCAGAAACAATTAGGGGGTTTCAACTGATCCTTTCCGGAGAATTAGATGCTCTTCCTGAGCAGGCCTTTTATTTGGTAGGTAACATCGATGAAGCTACCGCGAAGGCTGTGAACTTAGAAGTGGAGAGCAAATTGAAGAAATGACCTTAAATCTTTGTGTACTAACCCCGAATCAAATTGTTTGGGATTCAGAAGTGAAAGAAATTGTTTTATCTACTAATAGTGGCCAAATCGGTGTATTACCAAACCACGCCCCTATTGCCACAGCTGTAGATATAGGTATTTTGAGACTACGTCTTAATGACCAATGGTTAAAAATAGCTCTGATGGGTGGTTTTGCTAGAGTAGGCAATAATGAGATTACTATTTTAGTAAATGATGCGGAGAAGGGTAATGACATTGATCCACAAGAAGCTCAGCAAGCTCTTGAAATAGCTGAAGCTAACTTGAGTCGGGCTGAGGGCAAGAGACAAACTATTGAAGCAAATTTAGCCGTCAGACGAGCTAGGACGCGAGTCGAGGCTATCAATGTAATTTCATAACTAATTGGTGCGCCCCAATAAAAAGTAAGTTCTGTTTATACACCATATTTTGGTTTTGCGGATTGAGTCAAATCAACTGTAATAGCATTTCTGATGCAACTAAAAAAAAGGGGGGGTAGAAAAACTTATTAGATACCAATTACTCCGGTATCTAATAAGTTCTACCTACTATTGGATTTGAACCAATGACTCCCGCCGTATGAAAGCAATACTCTAACCACTGGGTTAAGTAGGTCATTTATCATCACAAAGAGAAAGAAAGGGGCTTGTCATATCGATGAATTATAGATGCAATCTTATTTCTAAGCAATACCAATTCTTGGCAGGAAACAGATCAGAAGCTATCATGTTGGATCATAGAAGATTCATCTTGACAAGAAATTATTTCCATGATAAACTATCTATCACAAGGGCTATAGCTCAGTTGGTAGAGCAACTCGTTTACACGCGCGCCAATGTTTTTCAGGGGAGTCCATCATGCAATCAACAAAATTTATCTTATTGATAAATCGATGTCTTACTCTATATATTCGAGGGAACAATAGCCTGACAAATATTCGGTCCCCTTTGGGTGCCAATTTAGGCTCCAAATAGAACCCATCATTGATTCGATAATTGATAAGGTGAATACACAGCCCATTCAATGCTAGGCATAATGAGTATAAGGACCTCAAACAAATATCTTTTCGTACTATGAACTTTAAGGTGTATGAAGTTTCATATTTGACTCTTTGAGCAGAGCGATAGAGACTCCATTTAACTTAGGTTGATCTAGGCCAGAGGCAGACCTACGTCAAGGTAACTCTTCTTTGAAACACTTTGGTATTGCTCCTGGATCATAATCTAAATAATGAATCAGAGCACGTGGAGCCATCTCGTTATCTTTCTGTTAAGAAAAAGTATGGCGGACTTTTTGATATTTATATCAGTTGATGAAAGAGCCCAATGCAAAAAAATGCATGTTGGGTCTTTGGAACAGTTTGAATCATTTCGATAATAATAAGTTTGATCTGTTTTACCGAGAAGGTCTACGGTTCGAGTCCGTATAGCCCTAAAAACTTGTATAGTTTTCATTTCCTCATTCTTGTTTGTTGGTTGTAGTCGTAAAGTTGTTTGGTCCATCGAAATAGAATAATTATCACATGTTCCTAGCAATCCCCGTGGGTGAGCATGAAACGGAAAAAATTAATTTCGATGGGCCCAATTGGTATTTTTTCGATCTCGGTTTAAAAAACCCGTCTTTTCCTCTTTAGTGGGTGAATTACACACGAATTTTTTTTGTTTTCCTATCCAAACTCAAAGAGTTTGTGATATTCCTTTTCTTTTTGTACAAAATTTATTTTTTTAGATCTTAATATACCCCAACCCAATTGCTCACCATTATAATTCTACCGATGCTGACTTTATGCAAGAAGATTGGGGGTCTGTTTGCACTTGGACGAGTTAAGAAGCCTCCAACTCATCGTTTTTTCGGGAGCAGAACCCAATTCGTTGTTTCAGAGATAATGAATGGCTCCTAACTCTATTAGTGTTTGCAGCCCTTTCTATTTCTATTAGTTTTTTGGGGATTTGGTCTGTCGAATCATTTGATTTGATAATGTGCGATTCAATTATAAGTTTATTCTTTAAATTATTTAGGATTCGACTTACTTTCCCGTTGTGATATACTTCGTTGTGTAGGGTTCGTTCAAAAAAAATATTTTTTTATATGAAGGCTAACCCAGTGGTTGGTCTTACTTTAAAACTCTTTTTTATTACATTAACAATAAAATGCGTATTTCCCTCCTTTTTGGACCCATTTCAAGTACTAAAGATCGATATTATAGAATCTTGTTTTAAAACTTTGAACTCTAATTTCATAACCCGCTTCTTTTTGGGGGGATGGGTTGCAGGTCGAGGTAGTACAGACTCAAAACCCATAAATTGGGGATAGAACACTAGGGTAAGGGTTTCTCTAAATTCAATGCATTGAATCAAATCCATTAAGTCTAGAACAAGGATAAAAAATAGAATAGGGCGATGTATTCTGTTTCCGTATCTAATCAATAGAAACAACAATCCTCTAACTGGATTGGATCTTAATGAAAAGAATAAACCAATACCTTTCGGTTTTATTATATGATCATAAAATATATAACATACATATATAATTCTTAATAGTATCTTAATTTAATCTTAATAAAAATTCTATATAAATTATAACTAAAAAAAAAATGTAATTCCTTTTTATCTTTTTTTTAGAGAAAATCTGAGACAAGATAAAAACGATAAGCTTGTAATAAGAGCATAATTTATCTCTAACATATCGAAATTTAATTTAAGTAAGTGAAAAAAGGATTCCACTCAATGAATCTTGAAACAAGAATGACCCACAGCAAAAAAATTGGGGTGGTTCAATCAAAATTCATTGGTATTGGTATTTCGACTAAACAGTTATAGATTAATTCAAATTCCAGATCGAATCGAGGAATACGGTATATTTTTTCCACATTCATAGGAGTGCATCTATGTTTCTGCTTTACGAATATGACATTTTCTGGGCATTTCTAATAATATCAAGTCTTATTCCTATTTTAGCTTTTTTAATTTCCGGAGTTTTAGCCCCGACTAGCGAAGGGCCGGAGAAACTTTCTAGTTATGAATCGGGCATAGAACCAATGGGCGACGCTTGGTTACAATTCCGAATTC